TAAAACTACACAAACTACATAGGTCATCTTTGCGTATAGATAATCTTAGTTGTTAGAGTCGGGCCGCTCGCCCGCGGAGGAGGCCTGAACCAAAAGCTCTTGCTGCTCATTTCGCAGCATTTGTAGCCTCCTCTCGAGGCCCTTTATTCCCTGTTCCATCGCGCGCATGCGGTCTCCTACGACGGCAGGGTTCACCAGGCGCAGGTGTCTCCAAAAGGCTCTTAAGAGTATCCGGCGGTCGCGCAGGTCGTTCTCTACCTGCAGTATTTCCTCTCCAACTCTTAAGAGCCTTTCTGCAATAGCCATAGTTCCCGCGCTAATCAAAAAATTCTTTGATTTTCTTTTAGAGCACGAAGGCCTCTATTTATAGAGTGTAGAGTAATCCCGCCATGCGGCACGAATTTGATGGCAGGCACAATCCTTACTAGTTTGCAGCAGTTGAGTACTATCATGCCTCTTTGATGAACAAACTAACTACCTTGCGAAGCAACACGCCCCCCCAATCACGCTGCCTGTGTGAACAAACCAACCAGCCAATCATGCTATCCTTACCTTCATTTAACGGATCATCACATCAATATCGCGCCGTGGCACAGAGAAAGAAAGCATGAGAGCACTAATAGATCCATTTTATATCGAAAGCATACGGGATCACACACTTTAGCCCGCTTGATTTTGGACTGTTGCCCATGTGTGTTTTTTTATTAAGGCTTTCTGATCAGACGGTTAGGATCATTCCAAACGTGCGAATATTGGTTTGCCGCCAATGCAAGGGCTGGCCCAACATTTGGACGGTCCAGATTGATGACCATGTCTAAGGACGGTTGGGATCTTGGGATCATGAGATGGGTCATATTTTGCTTGGGTGATCCCCTTGGTAGGACCCACCCTCCATGTTGTGATGTATGTACGACACAGGTAGGTTGATAGGATTAGGAGGTGGCCGGACGTGCGGGCGTCCTGATTTGTCAACGAACTCTTTGGGTTAAAAAATCTAAGAAATTCGTTGGTTGAATAGTCGTTGGAAGTTCAAAAAAGTCCTTTGGCCGTCCATGGGTTCTTACCAACGAGCCGGTTTTTAGTTTTTTCAAAAGAAAGAGAAATGACAACGAGGGCTTTGATGATGTCTACGTATTATATGGTGGTATTGGCACCATAGGCCCTATACGGGCCCAACCAACTTATCAGTCCAGACTTTGGGATTTGTGGCCCACCTCTTGGATGGCCCATAGCTCAAGGTCGTGCTGATCCAATGATCCTAACCGTCTGTTGTAGACACCAGTGAGATCAACTGGGTTGTGAGCTCTTTGATCATTTGATGCTTTTTCCTTATAATAATCAAATAAGGACCTTTGTAACAGTTTTCTAATATGTAGTTTTTAGAAAAAAAAAAAAAAAAATAATCTTTCTTATTTGAAAGCCAATGGGCCAAGCGAAGGTTTTCTGGCTTAACGAGAGCAGGTTTGAGCCCACGACGATCTGTAATCGACGGGCCCGAGGGGTGCCACGAGGCAAATACTTCGGTTGGACTAATGAGACCTGGGACAGGATCCCGGGTTTATTTTGTCTGATATGAGGTATTAACCTCAATCTATCACTGGGTAGGTGAACCCAGTATAGAGTCCTTTGGTTGACTTCCAAAGGTGCCCTCCTATGGCCCTCCATGAGAAGGGTCATGTGGGTGAGGCAATGGTTATGGATCTATTGATTCCACCCGGTTGGAAGGGACCATTCATTTACTAGAAGTTGAAATATCCTGCGGCTCCTGGGCTTTCTTCTTTGTTCTTGCCTCTGGGAGCTCTTTTTTAAGTTCAAAAGACGGGGTTTCGTCTTCTCCTTTTGATTGAACTCTTATGAGTGGAATCGGTCTTTAAGCGAAAAAGACGGGGTTTTGACACTTTGTTCGAGTTCCAGGGGGGTCCTATGAAGGGAATCGGTCTTTTAATGAAAAATACGCGGTTTCCGGGATCGATGTGCCTCTCATTTCCAAGCTTCCCGGTGACGGACGTAGAGGCGAGGATTCATTCCCTAAGCAAGAAGGCGGGCAGGTCCGGAGGGCTGAGTGAATCTCAAACTTGCTTTCCCTTCGAAGGATTTCACTTGTGTCAACGTTGCATTATTAGGCGTCTCGCCTCTTTCAAAGAGCAACCCTTAAGAATTCATGCATTTCATTTATTGTGTTGCATAATTTCCAAACCTGTCAAAGTGTCCATTCCTTAGAGGTTTTTATCCCTCTCCTTCGTGGTACCTCACGTTTTCGATAATGGTAACATGACCTCTCTTTAGTGGTAACTTACCGCTTCGGTACTAATAACTCTCCCATTAGTGGTGGCACTCTCCTTCCACATTAAGGGTTTTAGGCTTTTCGAGACTTTTTCTAGAAACATTCATTCAAACACAAGGCACATCGCCTTCTTTAGTTCAATCTTTCCAATCACAAGTTCAACCCTTTCAAGTAAAAAGGCACAACGCCTTTTCGAGATTCGATCCATAGGATAACTTAAACCTTTCGAGGCACAGCACCTTTTTCAAGATCAACCCCTAATTAGGCACGACGCCTTTTTAGTCCAATCTTCAGTAGGCACGGTCCCTTTCCATAGGTTAATCACACCTTAGGAAATCACAAGGCACAATGTCTATCTCCAAAGTCGGGTACAGGGCCCAGCGCCCTTCCCAGTCATGGTCCAGCCCTGTCTATTTTCTAGGATTAAGTCCCCTTAGGATAAGTTTATCTCTAGGATTAGATCCTTTTTCCGTAGGATTACTTCTTTCCATAAGGTTAACCAGGTCCATTCCAATAGGATTAGTTCCTTCTATAGGGCTAGATCCTTTCAAATAGGACTAAGGTTTCCCTTAAGGTCTCGACCCCCGGGATACGATCCCTTGTTCAAAAAGGTCACTTTATCTTTTCTACATCTCAAAAAAAATAAATTTTTAAAAGTAAAAAAAAAAAGGAAGAAAATCAATCCACTTTCAAAATATCTTTTGAAAAGCTCAATTACATGCTTTGTCACCTTTTCAAATTTTGCAAAAGTCCTTAAATTGTCCTTTCCTTTTGAAGGACCCGTTAATGGCCGAGGATCAGAACTTAAATGTTGGTTCGTCTTCCGGGACAAGAGCCCCTTGGAATGCGACAAAACCCTTCAAAGGTTTGAGGGATATCCCTCCGTTTCCGGAACAGTTAAAACAGTGGTCGGACTCTATCTCCACAGAAGACCATGACACCCTCCGACGTCCTTCTGGGAACATATTCTCGCTCCTCAAAATCAGGGTGAATTATCCACTGATTGACACTTTGATCCGCTTCTGGGATTCTGACACTGCCTGCTTCCGCTTCGGGACTTATGAGCTTGTGCCGACACTGGCAAGAGTCGGGAAAACTCTTCCAGTGTGGGCGGTACTCCACTCCTTATTGTCCGTTTTCCTTGCTTTTCTTTCTTGAAGCCTCTACGGTCTACCCTCTTTCTCGATATCCCAACAAGACCTAACAGCGGCAGCGGAAATGCATAGGAGAATTGGTAGCAGCTGCTCTTCCTTCCTAGGTCTCAGACTCAGGGATTCTTTCAACAAGCCCTGATCTACGACCACCCTAAGGAGGACTAGAGAGCCTCTTTTAAAAAGTGCTTACAGGGTTTTATTACTATATCAGACAGCTTTCACTCGCCTTAGAGAACTAACAGGGCATTAAGGGAGACCTCTTCCTACAGGAAAGAGAGTGCTAGATCTAAGGGATTATAATGCATTCCATATTGTTAGAAACCTACCAGTAGGAGGACTATGTAACAGGTAGATAGATTGATAGTACGATAGAGGAGAGTCTGGAAATCAAGAACTAACACCGGCTAAGCAGCAGCGGCAACAGAATCTCCTCAAATTGAATTGTTATGTTGGATGCTAATTGGATTCAGGTTGGCTTCCTCGCTCTAAATCAAGGGAAGAAAGAAGCTAGAAGTAAGGACTGTAAGAGTTATGATAGTTCCTTATTCCTACCCTGACTACTACAAGGATAGATCTAAAAGCAAGAACTCAAACGCCTATGCTCCTCTTTGCTCTCTATCCTCAGCTCTTCGATAGCAGCACTATTCGCTTACAGGAACTACCAGCTGGCTAGATCCAATCTATTCTTTTCTGTCCTTATCTTTTATAACCTTCAAAAGAACAAATACAGAGGACTGTCAGACTCATGATAGCTCCTTATTCCTTTCCTTACTAGATGAGGGATCAATCTAACGTTTCCCTAGCGCCCTCTGAAGCTACTATCCATTTTCCTCTGATAACCTAATCAACTCGAACCCTATCCAGGCGACTTGACGCGCGCTCCGTCCGATATCAGCGTGTGTCCTATTCGTCGGCACTGGCGAAGGTGCCGTTCTCTTAGCCTGCTTGATTCCTCAGGCCTGCTAGAGAAGTCTTGGTGGCAGCTCGTCCTCTGGCCCTTCCACCCCAATAAGGTGTCTGGCAGACAAAATGAACTAACCACCTTCGCACCGGTCACCGGCTCTTTTGTTTGATGAGGCATTTCCTTTCTAAGACACTCGTCTATGTTTGTGCTTTTGCCTGCGTTGGTTGGTTCTGTTCTCGGCTTCGATCGACCACATTGAAGATCAAAAAAACCGTTAGTGCCAGCTCTTGTGCTGGTGAAACTCGGCTTCCTGTCTATTGCGGCTGGAACCCAGTAAGAGCAGTAAGAACGGTAAGAGCCGATAAAGTAATAACGGAATACAAAAAACGAGAGTCAGAGCTACGTACGTCATTAAAAGGTAAGATAAGAGCTTCATTAATTCTCTAAAAGGTCTGTCGTCCTCCTCAAACTAGTCCTCCTAGAATAAAAAAACCAAAAGAGACTAAATAACTTCCATTTCAATAAAAATAGTATAAACCATATGTACTGAGTAGGTAGAGTTTCACTCATCTGTCATCTAACAAACGAATATATCCTAAAAAACGTCCTTTAATGAAAGCCAGAATCACCAATGGAAAAGGCAGTTTACCTAGCAGAGGCATAGGCTTCTTTAGCGGAGTGAAAGGCAAGGGCAGCGGTTTACCCAAATCTAACGGTTTAGTATAAGCCTCGAATTATAAAGAGTTTTGGGCTATCCATTTTGTGTTATTCATAAATAAATGAATGCATTCCTTGGCGTGTAGATATTTTAGTAGTAGCCCCTCGTGCAATAATCAGCGGTTGTTTCAATCGGCGTTCTATGTCTTATGATTCGTGTAATCCCGTTGTCCAATATCATTTTCATCAGTATGGGATCCCGTTTGGGAATTCGGGCGGCGGCTTCCTCGGTTCGGGGAAGGCACTATGTAGGAGATCCCCTGCGGTGTAGCGTGAAGCGTTTCTGGCCCAGATGACACCCCGGAAACAGAACCCGCCTTTTTCGTGAAGCTCCTCAGCAACAACTACTTCGCGGCAGTCAAATATTTGGATGATTCGTTGGACGATAACTTCTGCGGTGATAGAGGGGGGAAGGCTTCAAAGGATAAATTTCCGAAGAGAGTCGGCCTTCTTTTCCGGATCTTCGGGCTTTGCCGATATCCGAGGGGCCCGCTTCTTCTCCGAGGGTCGGGTTTCGCCTTCCATTTGATCCATTTGTTGGGATGCCGTGCAGGATCTTTCGCCCGGGGATAGGAAGAAATAGAAATGGGAGGCGGAGTGAGATTCTTATAGTATAGAATTACAATACGATTCTTGGGAAGACAAATGGGGAAACGGAATGAGGGGAAGGAAGGAGTTAGTAACTTACCGCTGGGAAGGAATGACTGACTTCCCCTTCACAGTTCAAAGGTCCTATCTCGGGACTAGAGGAACAAAAAACGGATGTCCTTTAGGCAGTCGGGCTGCTTTTCTTCAAGTTAACACACGTTAAACGATGTCCCCAGACATTTTTCCTACTGTTGTCCACTATCTAAAATGGGGCCTGTCTATGTCTCTGTCTTATCGTATTTGTGTTCCTACCTGTGGGAAAGACAGAAGGAATGACTGACTTACCGCTTGGAAGTAAGGAATTAGTGACTTACCGCTTTGACTTGACTAAAAAAATGCTTTCTTGGTTTACTGCCAGCTCAGACCTGTTACTGTTACTGAACGGTCGCTTCTCTTTCATGCTCTAACCGTAAGTACCTATTCTTTCGAGCTCCCTAACACACTGTGAAATCATTACTTGAAGTTAGGGCTTACTAAGAGGTATTACCTTGACTTCTCCTTCAAAGTTCAAAGGTCCGGGACTAGAGGAGCTTTTAAGCGTACCGAGTTTACGAGGTGAAGGAGCGATTTCCCGGGAGAGTGTCCCTCGCTTGCGGCAGTAGGCTGCTGTTAACCTATCTTTCATCCAGAGAAACTTGGTCCCCAGGCGATCCTTGACTATGCAATTATGACTTTCTACGTTGAGCGCTCTTACCTCATACAGCTATGACGTCTCACTAGAGCACCACCACTATAGCAAGACCAAGACCCTTTTGAGTGACAGCACGACAAAGATACATTAACCAACACTAGCGACAGCACAACGGAGACACATACCGACAAGAACAAGAGAGAAGGCATTCTTTACTTACCGAGGGAAAGGATGGCAGGCACGACAACGACAGAGTGACTTACCTACCAGAAGGACGGCATGGTTGACTTACCGAAGGGCAGGAACGACAGATAGACTGACCGATCAGAGAGACGGCAAGAAGGATATTTACCAACACCACGGATAGAACGACACCAGCAAGACCAAGACCTTTTTGAGCGACAGCACGACAAGAATGATTGACTTACCTATGAAAGCTTTATTTAATGTTAAAGAGCGCTCAGCTGCTTCCACCTGGCGGAGAGTCTTAGAAAACTCTCAGACTACTCGGGGTTGGCTTTTAAAGCTGGCCCTAGTAGTCTCTGGCGGTTTGACCTGTGAGATTGCAATCGCAGCATTCCTTTTCTCTCGAGAGGTTCTCAGGATTGGTAGAAAGTCTGGACTTCTGTTTCTGGCACTTTACCTTAAGCAATGTAGTTCATCACTACAAGTTGCCTACGGTGGTACCGGTTACAGCCCATCCCGTCTGCCTTTCCCTGTCTCCCTTACAAGGAGCGGATATCCCAGGATCATTCCTCGATTTCATCGTTTAATAATACAACGAAAAGATGAACGAGCTGATCGCTTGGTCAAGATGTACCTCTCCTGGTTTTCGTTGAGTAAGGTTATTCGCTTGGCGAAGCCTGTTTCAAAGGCTACCTTTTCAACTATCACCACGGAGGTGGCAGATCTTGATCGTATCCTTGAGGTGTGTTCTGAGTGAAAAAGTGGTTTTCAGGACATACTTCACCGATACTGTCCGTGGGTCACTCAGATTCCCATCGAGCAGGGGATCTCATGGATCCCAACTTGGAAGTCGGTCCCGAATTTAGATCGCGATCGCGATCGCAAGGTTGTCCCGTCCATATTCCCTTCACTCACGTATGAGCTCAGTGTCTATGGTACGTTAGTTCAACTGGAAAATTAAAAAGAGGGACTTGTCCCTTCGTCTGCTTTGTGGCCTTCTCGCATTCGCTATGCGTTGGACTACAAATACAATACGGAGACCGCATGGGCGGACATCGATTGGTTTGACCGTTTTGTCGGCCCAGTATTGCCGACTATGGAAACGTCCTTTCCCGGTGTCCCGCTCATGTTTGGTAAGTTGTCTCAGTCTGTGGAGGGAGGTGGTAAGAGGAGAGTGTTCGCTATAGGAAACTATGTGAAACAGCGCCTGCTCAAACCGTATCATGATTGGTTAATGGCGATATTACGTCGTCTTCCAACCGATGGTACTTTTTGTCAGGAAGCACCTTTGGTGTGCTTGGTGGGGCGGAAGCATGTCTATTCATTCGATTTGTCTGCGGCCACCGATAGATGGCCTCTGACTCTACTCATGGCTCTTCTGTCCTTGGGTCCGACTTTAGCGGCCTCTGTTGTTCAGAGCGCACTCGGTTTTAATACTTTTACGGTCTCACGGCCTTTTGTCCGGAGATCGACCGATGTGTGCTTCACAGCTGGACAACCCCTTGGCTATTACGCCTCCTGGCCGCTGTTCACACTATCCCATCATTGGGTTGTGTGGATGGCAGCGGCTCGAGTTTATCCGCGTCGTCGATTTAAGGACTATGCGATCCTCGGTGATGATGTGGTCATCGCGGATCCCATGGTCGCGAAGGAATATACTTTACTAGTGGATGCCTTGGGTGTTAAGATTAGTTATCAAAAGTCTCTAATCTCATCCTCGGGTGCGTTTGAATTCGCAAAGAGATTCTTCGCATCTATGGGTAGGGCGGATCTCTCACCTATTTCGCTTCGCTCTCTCATGATGTGTAAGTCGGTCATTGGCCTTCTTCAAATGATAGATAAATACTCTATAATAAATATAGCTCTATTAGCTCGATTGGGAGGAGCTGGTTACCGTGTGCTCGCTCGTTTGAATGTTCGCCGATCCGGGAGCGATTATATGTTGCTTTCCAAAAGCCTGGTAGAAGTGTCCCGATTGGACTCGATTGGTGGTTGGGTCGCGGTATGCCGCTCAACCCTTATTTGCGAGGGCTTGTCATCACATTTCTTCGTCGGGAGCTCAAGCCGAAAGAACTTCGTCTTGTTCCTGATGAGTTAGTGTTTGATGGTGAGGTTGAGATTCTTGAGCGGACACTGATCCATAATTGGGTTCGTGCTTGGCTTAAGTCTCTTTCTTGGTACTACTCCGTTGCTCTTGATGACAACGTGCGGTTAGAGGATCTATTCGATCACCCTGTAGTAGAAACCTCCTGGAGGCGCTCTAACAAGGTGCCCGACCTAATCAATTTTGGGTTGTTATGGAAATGTTATGACATGGTGTCAATGCGTGGTGTCAATTGGAGGCCGAATATTCTGCCTTCAATTCCCATCACTCATTCTCGATGGATCCTCGGAGGGTTCTCCGGTCGTGATTTCATAATGGCTCCGGTGGAATTTCTCACTCCCCCGGTGAAGACCGCTAGGAAATAAGACTTTTGACGCACCTGAGCGTATATCTCAACGGAATAATCCCGTTAATCATGGTTGACGACGGGAGGGGGTTCTCTCTCTCTTTCCTATGTTACCGCAGTTCACTTGCTCTTTCCATCGAGCTCTTACCGAACAAGCTTGGACGTCAGGCTTGATCATCAAACCCGAAGCGAACAGGCACAGTGCGGAGGTAAGAGCGAGTGTGATCTTCGGTAATAGCTACTCATATCGGTTATGGAGCTATTACCGTAGTATAGCTAGCCTCGCCTATATGAGCGAGGTCTTAGGGAGTGCAAAAAGGTGAGTAAAGACCGTAGCCTAAAGCAGAGTCAACACCGGTAACAGAGGAAATGGAGAGCGACCAAGTCAGTAGGCAAAAGAGGGAAACTTGCTTTTTGTTTTTTTCATAAAGGCGGTAGGCAAATATGAATATCTCGTTCATAGGCAGTGGGCTCTTCTTCACAGGCGGTATGCTCTTCTGCTTTTAGAGGTATTAGCTATTCTTCTTCCCTTTCTTTCTCTCTACAGGCGGTTGGCTCATGAATATCTGTCTTCTGTTAATGGCTTTTAGTTTATCGGTTTATATCTCACTTCTGGATAGCACTGGAACCCGGCGCTGGGGAACAGGAAGCCGGCGACTCATAGGCAGGGGAAGCGGACCCATGGCCTAATAAAGAGAGGGCTTAAAAGCGCCTTGCCTAATAAAGAGATAGGAACCGGAACGTCGAACTGAAACTAAAGGAACAGGAACCTGACCTCAAGCCTTATATATAGAGGGGAAGCGAAGACATTTGTTTTCCTAAAAAGAGAGATAGAGCTCTGCTTCTTCTTTTAGAGGTATTTTACCTGTGTCTTAAGGGGTGAAGAGACTAACCACTTCCACTTTCAAGCAGTCGGTTAGCTATTAGCTAATTGATAGAAGTATTTCCTTCTGTCCTGTTCTTAAGAAACAGGAACTTCAAGATGAGAGAGACCAACGGATCCCACTCACGAGGGAGCAGGCGAGCTGTCTTACTTGACCGAACAATCGGCACTGATAGGACTGTAATCTAATCTAATCTATCTTTCTCCTTCAAAGTAGGCGGTATTCACTAGCTTATGTATGAGGTCTATCATTCAGGCAGTAGGCAGTAGGCACTGGCTTAGCAGGTGATAGGAGGCACTGGCTTAAGGCGATAGAGGGTAAGGGATGCTAGCGCTCTTATCCTAGTATTCCTTGCTCTCTATCGATTGCTCACTGCCGTCTCATCCGAACAAAAAAAGGAATAGAACCGGGGGCACACTTCCCATCTGTTCCCGTCCCAATGTGACCATCGATAGCTTTCTCTATTGAAATGGAATCCCGGGTCCTATCTTTTCTTTCTCAATTCATCGATCGACGGCCGCCCTACCCGGCTGGTAGAGTTCTCGTCCCTTCGTTCCCTCACCGAATCCGGATTGCAAGCGGTTCATGCGAGCAGTATGGAATAAGTTGATTCGATGGAGATGGGTACGATATCACAGACGTGGATTGCCTTTCGCACGAGAACGGGTGGATGGGAGGGGGCTAGTTGATCTATATCGAATGAGAAATGGGGATCATAGCAGTCGCGCAACCATGGAATAGCGAAGCTTGCGAACAACATGGAACGGTCTCGTTAGAGTCATCTCCACGCAAGGAGATAATAGATCCCTTGCCGGAAGCCGAGATCCCTCGACGAGGTAGGCAGATACTACGGATGGATCCTATGATTCCCAATCGGGCCGGGGGTCGCAATGTGCTTTGAGAGTCTATCCGGTGGGTGGTCCGCGACCAACTAACAGACCATGAAAGAAGCCGCCAGGAGCCCCTTGACTCAGAATGAAGGGAGGGAAAGAGTAAGGGCGCGCTCCTTGGCTAAACTAATAGATAGGGCCCTGCCTAGTCAAGCTTGAAAGCCCCTACTCCTATAAAGCAACTCTACTAAGCAACCCATATAGTAAAGGGGCTAGCGCGCAGCGAACTCTATAAGCTAGGGCTTTTCTTCGCTTGGGTTGCAAATATGGTTCAGAATCTAAAGATGAGGGGGGGGAGGTTCGCTCGACAGATCGAGTCCTAATCATTATCGCTACGTAATAGATGTGGCTCCCAGATCCGCTCTGAAATATAGACCCCCTCTCGGATCAGCTCTACTCGGATTCAGACATCTATGTGATGCCGGGTCCGGAGAGAAAGTCTACCCGCCTGCCTTGATGAGTTTAGGGAAGCTCCTTTCTTTTTTCAAAGATCGCCGGCTCGTAACGTGCCGTGCCCTTTTAGACCGATCGGATCATGAGAGCCGAGAGGCCCCGAACTCCGGTTTTCTCTTGACTGAGCTAGTAGGGAATTCAATTACCTTTACTGCAGGAGAAGGGGCCCCAGTCTTCTTGCTAACAGTATACTTATGATAGCACTTTATTATTATTAGCTTACTTACTGACTTCAATCAAATATTCTTGCATTGAAAGCCTGAACAGAATGGGGGTGCCGAAAGAAGTCATAATGTTGGAAGAAGTATAAATTATGGCAGGGGTGCCAAAGATACGTGCCTGAATGACTGAGAAGCCTTCCCTTAATGCCCATAGTTGCGCTAAGCCAGCATATGAATAAACTGTTTCAAATGAAGAAGATGTACTGACGAGATACGACTGACTTATATATAAATAAATATAGGTGCTGCTCTTAAGGCTTCTTAGGATTGGCATAGGGTCAATCCTTAATAGCTACGTCTGATGGGACAGAACGATTTACCGATAGAAAGCTCCTATGGTTACGCAGCTACTAATGTGCTTCCAGTTGTAGATAATGGTTGCTCCAATCCAACCAGTTGATCCTAATGCTCGGCCGATGATGGGAAAGAGATGAGATGGAGTAATAGTGACTAAGCTACGTAATAGGGCCCGACCGAGAAAGCTTTACCGAAACCATGATATGGTATCAGAGCGGGAGCTATCTTAGGGTTTTGGTCGCCGCCATCAAGAAGAAAAAAGCGCCATCGATCCTGCAGAATTCGTTCATTCAGAGAATCCTTCTGCCGTTTAGCATCCTTGCGATCTTGTCCTAATCGCTGGAAAGTCTCCTTATTGCGATCCATGTTCCATCGCGACCTCCTTTCTGTCTTTTTGTGCTGAAGAAATTGTTGATCGAAATCCATTCCAATCGATCACAGCCTTGATCAATTTCCAGGCTGAATCTTTCCATCAAAAGCCCTAACCTTAGCGCTATTCTTATTTTCTTTCTCCTAATCGATCCTTCAAACTGCTCATCCGCTGTCTTCTCGTCTCATCGATCTGCTCATTCAGCGCGGGTTCAACCTCTTTTCTTTCCTCCAAGATCCTTTGTTTGATCAGCTCAGACCTATCAAAATCTCTCAATCGATCGATCTTTCTTCTTTCTAGCGCAAATCAATAGCGCTGTTTCACTTCGATCCAGTTATCATTGATCTTCTCGATCCCTGTTCTTTTTCTTCCGATCTGCACATCAGCGCAGATCTGATCCTTTCTCATCGAAAGACTTTTTGTTATCGAAAGCCTTCATTTCATCGCTGTCTGTGTTCTGCAATCGCCCCTATTCTCTCAACAAAGCCTCTCCCCGAGAGTACCTTCGCTACCGCTCTCTCCAAGACCACAGGTAGGGTAAGCGTGTCTCTTTATTATCTGGGTTGAGGAAAGAATCGTTCCTCAGGCAAGAGGGATAGACAGATAGACTGAGAACAGAGCGACAGCACGAGAGTGAGACAAAAGAGAGCGAGACTAGAGTTGGTGATCATGGCGAGCGACAAGAGCGAGAGAGATTTTCTGATCTTCAGCGAGCGACAGCACGACAGATAGACTAACCAAGCAGAGGGAGGGACGGCATGAATTCTTTACTTACCGCAAGAAGGAACGGCAGCTCGCCAACGCCAACACCTACTCCTCCTCCTAGTACAGCTACTACAGCGACTCCTCCTCCAACATCGACTACTCTCACTACAGCTACTACAGCTATGACTCGCCCAGAGATTTCGTTTGCTGTTGGACTTGTAGACAAGTTTATGCAGTCTCCTCTGGTCCCATCTTTCCTACAGGTAGCTGCTAAACGTATTTTGAGATATCTCAAAGCTGTACTATTCTGGAAACCTTGCCATTACTGCCTACTCAGATGCAGATTGGGCTGGGAATCCTGAAGATCGGCGTTCTACAACAGGGTTTTTTGTATTTCTTGGCCCAAATGATCTTTCTTGGCAGAGCAAGAAGCTGCCCACGGTCTCTCGCTCAAGTACGGAAGCTGAGTATCGCGCCATGGCTGCCACAGCTGGGGAAATCTCGTGGTTGATCTATATTATTCGGGACTTGGTTCTTTCTCTTCTCCAGTGACTCTTAAGTGTGATAACAAAATGGCTCTGGCCTTAGCTTAGCTGCAAATCAAGTTTCTCATGCTCGCTACCCCTTATATTCCTAAAGCCGTGCGAGCCGGGCAAAAGAAATTGACATTCTTTATGAAGCGGCTGTTCACGAAGTCACTCACGGCAGAACCACTTATTGGACAAGCTTTCAGTGCTATCACACCCCCTTTACTCAGAATGAAGGGAGGGAAAGAAGAAGCGCGCTAGTCTCGATCTCGGGTTTCTGTATCGATATGTTTCCGGTGCTCCCGGTTCTGGAACAGGCTCTGGCTCTAGCAATGGGTAGGGATGCCTAGCAAAGTGATGGTGAATAATTAGGCTATTCCGCAGCTGGTTCATATGGCGATGCTGCTGGTCATGGTTCAATGGATGAAACTGAAGGGTCTGCTTCGACGCTCCCGACCTGAAACTCCTAACTATGGCTTTCCAACCTATATATATATGGGAGCTTCTGCCGGCTCAGATGCTTTCTCTGATGCTTCCTTTGCCACAGATGCCTCAGGTTTGAGGTCCGGGACCGGACTAGATTTGGCCGCTGGTGGCTGTGATGCTAGGCTAAGTGCTATTAGTGAGACTCGGTAAACCCGGCTCCATCTATGCGGTGCTCCTTCTTGCTCTGTTGCCCCCATCTCTGTGATTGGCTTTCGAACCGGGAGAAAAGAGTAAACAACAAGATATGGGAGCTTCTTCCTTTCCTCCTCCTGCCTCTCTAGCTAGCGCTCTATCTTGTGGTCCGCTCTCTCCTTTTGTAGTACTACCGCTATGAAAGGAAGGGAGAAACCAGCCCTACCACTGCTAATGCTACTGCACAGAAAGAAAGCAGTGCACTCCTTTTGTACCTCTTGCTTTTTGTAGCTACTTAGATGCTACTCCTGAGTTGGTTGGCTACCTCTTAAGATGCTCTTTTGTAGCTCCTCGTTAGTAGATGCACTCTTTTTGTCTACTACCTCTTGAGTAGATAGATGCTCTTTCCTCTTTAGGGAAAGCTATTCCTTGAGTTGAGATGCTACTGCTTAGATTAGATGGTTAGCTCAGTAGATGCTTTCTTGTAGCTCTACCTTTCTTTTAAAAAGCACTTCTCTTGTCTAGCTCGTTCTTGAGTTAGCTCTTTGTCTTGTAGCTACTACCGATATGCTATGCAAGTGGTAGAAGTGGTGCTACTAATTCAGTGCTAAGCACTCAGCTCGCTCACGGCTTGGAAGACCCTTCGCTAGCGAGGCAGCTGTTACAGAGGAAGAATAAGAGGGAGGGGGTACCAAGGAGACAAAGACAACTATGTAAGGCTTAGACCTTGCGTATACAGCTCCTCCTTTGGGTAGCTCTCTCTTCAAGCACTCTTGCCTTAAGAAGGGGTAGTTCTGTTTCAAGCACTCCTTCTTTCAAGAGACATGGTCTTAAGTGTGCTGTTGACTTTCTGTATATGATTCGACTATCAATACGGGAGTCTACATTTGAAGTGAGGGACAGGGATTTTTGGATAACAAGAAGGCGAGCTGCTCTAATCGAAAAGTGAGTCGCCATTTTAGTTAGGGGACTGCAGTATGATATGCGGTGTGCATTGGTCCCGGTTGGAATCACCAAGTTTACGAAGCTGATCGAAAGAGCTACGGAATTCAAAGAGGTTG